CAAATCAGTCAAAATCAAAATAGCAATATCTTTATCTTTTGGATAGAAACCTAAAAAAATACATAGAAGAACTTGCGTCCAATAGGATTTGAACCTATACCAAAGGTTTAGAAGACCTATGTCCTATCCATTAGACAATGGACGCTTTTTTTCCCATTTCTTGCTTTTTGACTTCTTGTTTGGTGTTCTTAAAAAGATGATATCTATGGGGGTAGAATATACGTAATTCTATATTCAATCTTAAAGATACACTCATAATAGAAAAATATTCTATTATGATAGAATATAGGATTAATGATATTGAATATCAAAATATTCTTTTGATATAGAATACTATATCAAAAGAATAAGCGGGTAGCGGGAATCGAACCCGCATCGTTAGCTTGGAAGGCTAGGGGTTATAGTAGACGTTGATTCATCATTGTTAACGTCTCTAATTCAAAACCGAACATGAAACTTTGATTTCATTCGGCTCCTTTATGGATATATGAATAAATATTAAGTTGAAATAAGACCTGAATAAAATCAAAAAATTGTTGAACCATAACATCTATGTCAGCTGTCTCTTTGAATGCATTCAAAGAGATTCCGCTTTCTAGACAATCCCCTCTAGAATATAGAATAGGGTATTCTAACAATATTCTCTTAGTTATTTCGTTCTCTATTTCTATTTGATGTAATAGAATCCTTAGGAAAAGTTTTTTTCTTTCTACCGAGCTAAAACTAAAAAAAGGTTAATGTCCTTCGGAAACTAAAGACATCCTTATTTAATAGATAAGCTATTTTGCTTTAATCTTTCTTCTTTCTATTTCTAGAATAATAGGGAAAGATTGCAGATTTAGTTACGATTCGAACTACACTTTTCTATCTTTATCCATGGATCCTTTATCCATACGCATAGTTATTGGGAGTCTTGATACAATAAAACAAATTGTGTTTCGCTATTTGATAATCCAATTTTCAAAATTTATCAAAAATTTGAACCTTGGACTCAAATCACGAGAATTTTGATTCTTCCTCGACTCCTTCTTATTGAATTGATAGGTAAAGGAAAGGATTCAATCCTTTTAAGAAAAAAAGTTTTTGTTCGGACTATGAAGCAAATCCGAGAGACCCCTTAACTCTAAAAGGGATTACTAAAACGAATCACACTTTTACCACTAAACTATACCCGCTACAATGCCATTATTGTATATAAATAAATCTTTTGTCGAATAAGAAGGTAATCAGACGTAATCAGAATAAGAGATAGAATCCGAAAATACTAATGAAAATGATAGCATAGGTGTGTTTTCGTTTTTTTATTAGACCTAATCGGGTTTATTTCAATAAATTAGTTAAAGAGGACTCCTAATTATTAATAACTCAATAACAAGTTTCTTTCAGTACAGTACCCCTCCTCGGAGGGGGAAGAAAAAAGGAAGAAAATAAAGAATATTACTAATATTCGAATTAGATTATTAAGTCGATTCTAATTAATTTACTAATTATGGCATAATAGTAAATCAGGAAATAAAATAGAAGTCAATAATTCAATATCAATGGAAGAATAAAGAAAAAATGGATTCTATCCTATATCCTAGAATCAAAATTGTCCTTATATTAATATTTCATTCAATAAAAAGAATTTTGTTAAACATTTTTTTGTATATGATTTGGTACAAAAAAAAGAAAGAAAATATATTTTCTTTCTTTTTTTTGAAAGAATTCTTTCGACCCTTGTTTTTTCAATATATATATAAATAGAATAGATTTTATCTAATATGAATAGAATTGTAATCTAAAATCTAATTTTAATAAAGATAACGAAAAATAAGGAAAAAGAGGAGTTTTTTTTCTCTCTTACTTTTGGAAAGTAAGATTCAAAATTTCAAATTGGGAGAGATGGCTGAGTGGACTAAAGCGTCGGATTGCTAATCCGTTGTATGAGTTTTTCGTACCGAGGGTTCGAATCCCTCTCTTTCCGTTTTTATTGATGAATTGATATTTGACTTTTTTTGAAAGTCAAAAATGTACAATACAATAAAGTCCTTTTTTTATTCGTCACGTCCGGGATTACGTCCTGGATCATTAGATAGGAATCCAAAGATAAAGAGAGAAACAAAGAATATCACTACTGTGTAAACAAAGAGTTTGAGAGTAAGCATTACACAATCTCCAAGTCATTTTTTGAAAAAAAAAAGAGAGAGAATAGATTATCCTTTTTTCTACCACATATCCTATTTGGACACCAATAAACAAAACGGTTTCTAGAAAAAGAATTCAAAAATGTATTTGCAATAAAAGTCGGTTGATTTCAAAAAAAATTCTTTCCTATCTCCATCCTTTCCTACCTCTTATTGGGGGGCTCAAAAGGGGTTTCGCTAAATCTAAATCAAAGAATGAAATAAATTCAACAGCAAAGTTTCTAAAAAGAATCAGAATGAGAAAAGAATTCCAATTATCAATTGTTTGAGTCGAGGGTTCATATTCTAAAGTTTATCGAATAAAATAATTATTAGCATTTTCTTTCTCGGATAAATAATGTCTAGTACATTACTCAACATCTTATCGAAAACTTACAGCAGCTTGCCAAACAAAGGCTAATAGAAAAAACAGAAGGGGTATTACTGGCATAATATCTACGATAGGATTCAAAAAAGCGTAGGCCTCTGGCAATTTGACTACTAAAAAACTACTTGAATTCAAATAAGGGTTGAAATGAAAACAGAAGTAGATCAAACTAAAGATATTAAGCATAATAAACATTTTTGTCCTGTATTGAACTTGGAGATAATTTAATTTTGATTGAGTTTTATTGGATATCTGTTAAAACAGAAAAAGAAAACTAAAAAAAATCCTTTTTTGAAAACTCATCCAATTTAAAACCGTTTGATTTTCAAAATAAAAGAGAAAGGAGAATAGAAGAAATCGTATTTTAGACAATATTTTAATTAAATTCTATCTAATGATCAATTCTATCTAATGATCAATAAATTCATTTTTCCCTCTAGTCTACGTATCAAAATACTAAAACAATCGATTTTTTGATTGGAATTGACGAACAACCAGTACTAATACTAATTTGAGTAGTATTGATTGAACAGAAAGACAAATGGGGCGTGGCCAAGTGGTAAGGCAACGGGTTTTGGTCCCGCTATTCGGAGGTTCGAATCCTTCCGTCCCAGGGAATACCTTTTTCTATTTTCTATCTAGAAAGAATATAGATATTTTGAGAATAACGAAAGATTGTCATAAATGGATCTGAATCAAGTTGTAATTTGGATAACATAGGAACTATGGATTTCAAGAATTTGAAATCAATTTCAAACAAATTAACAAGAGATTGAACCCCCCCCCCGCCTCTCTCCCTTCATTCGATCTCTACTCTTAGAGTAGAGTATAGAGTCGTTAATATTATTATTGCTTAAGCTAAAAGAAATTAGTTAGTTGAAAAGCCTTAACCTCTCATATAACTATTATAACGATTAATAATCGAGCACACGCATTTCAATACCTGGTCTAATACAAATTCGATGAAATTAAGCAGATGAAATAACTAGAATAAGTTAGTAAGAAAAAAATGTTCTACATTATGTATTTTTTTTGAACCTTATTTTTAAGTATTTGACAAAAATATCAAAATAGAATTTTCAATGTATCGAAATGTATGGAATAATAAGGAATTCATAGATCCTATATTTCTATTTGATTCCCGTATATAGAATTTATATTTAGTTTATTTAATTAAGCGTTATTTAACCCGCTCAGTCAGCCAAAACTACTCGTAAAAGAAAATCATGAATTTTTGCTTATTTTCTTTTTCAGTATGAACTAAAAGAATAGGAGACTTTACTTTTTTCAGTCTCTATTTTTGTAATTAATGAGGTTGAATTTTAGGATGGCTGATTTTGATGAGTCTATTTGATCATTAGTTTGATTTTATCGAAATGGTGGATATTTTTTCAACTGTTATTAAAGAACTATTTAATTGTTAATTGAATTTTTTTTTCTTTTTTATAAGTATTTGATCCTCTGAAGATGGAATGTGGATTCAATAACAAAAATTTATCAATTTCTAATATTCAATTTTCTAATCTTTCTGTTTCGATTTCAGATTGATAAATTGGTCTTTTTTCTTTAGAAAGAAAATAAAAAATAGCATATTGTAATTCAGTCAATAAAAAAAAAATGAAAAAATCAAATTTCATACCAATTTTGATTTTTGCCACGACTTCGTAAAAAAAGCAGTCATTCGTAGAAATTGAAAAAAAGAAAAAAAAAATATGCATTTCGATGGAACAACTGTAACGAACGAACAAATGACTATTCGTGATTCCAGAATTGAATCAATTACATACCAGTTCGAACCCGGGGGAATGTTGTGGTAAAACTTCGTTTGAAACGATGTGGTAGAAAGCAACGTGCGGCTTGACAGACAGGATCGTCCGTGGATTCTTATATCCACCATTTGAATTATAAATGTGCTCTTGGCTCGACATCTTTTGTTCTCTTACACCGGACCCTTGGGTTTTTTTGGATTGGAGTGTAAATATAGTACGTGATGTAGCTCGAGTCGAAATTCTTAATTCTTTTCTCAGGGGCAAGGAATCTAGGGTTAGTGCTAATTAATAAGTTTTAACAACTTTGTAAGTATAGTGATTTTTTTCCGTGTGATACTCAATCTTTTATAGAAAAAAAAGGGGCATGTTGCTGCCATTTTAAAACGATTTTACGTCACCGAAGTAATGTCTAAACCCAATGATTCCCGGTAAAGATAAATAAAGTATCTTGGAACAAGAAAATCCCCATCGATTTTGTTTTAATGGGGACAAAAAAAGATGGATTAGAGACTACTCAAAAAATGAAATGAATAGGCTTTTCTGATTTTCTTTTGAGCTATTTCATAGTTATCCAACTTGAGTTATGAGAAGAAAAATGTGTGTTTTTTTTTCTATTAATAGAAAAAAAAAAAAAAAATATAATCAAATAATATTATTATTTTTGAATATTAGTCTAATTTCTTTATGGATCTATTTGACCTTGTATATATAGACATCACTTCAATTTCTCGAGCCGTACGAGGCGAAAACTTCGTATACGTTTCTGGGGGGAGTTAGAGTTCGTCTACATCTATCCCAATGAGCTGTTTATCGAATTGTTGCAATCGATGGTCGATCCCCAAGAGAAGGAAAAGATCTGTGTAAAATGGGTTTTTATGATCCTATAAACAGTCAAACCTATTTAAATATTCCTGCTATTTTATATTTTCTTGAAAAGGGTGCTCAACCTACAGGAACTCTTTTTGATATTTTCAAAAGGGCGGGGTTTTTTTATAAATTTCGTAAGAAATTCAATTAATAAAAAAAAGGAGAAGGGGGAAATTTTGATTTAGTTTTATAACTTTTTTCTAGTCGATCCCCTTCTCCCTCCCTCTTTTTGTTTCTTAACACTTTTTTTTACCGTGTCTTCTTTTTTATATATTGACAAGAGTCTATTGAGCAAATATAATTCGATCGTGGATAAACGGATCCATTTACTCGCTTTGTTTTTTACTTGGCTTCAGTCAAAAGATTTTGACTAGATTTTCGATTTCTTTTATTTTTCAGATAAAAAGAAAAATATTCTCTTTTTTGACTCTTAAATAAATGGGAATTTAGGAAATTAATAATAATAATAATTTCAGAATTGAAAATTTTCGATGGATTTTTTGTTAGTTTGATGTTTTGATTGTGTTGTTCAATTTTATCTCTTTAGTTTTTTATCCAACCAAACGTTGCCAATTTTTTGTTCTTCGGGTTGCTAACTCAACGGTAGAGTACTCGGCTTTTAAGTGCGGCTAGCATCTTTTACACACTTCAATGAAGTAAGGGATTCATTCATACCTTTGGTAGACTTTGTAAGACCACGACTGATCCTGAAAGGAATGAATGGAAAAAACAGCATGTCGTATGAATAGAGAATTCTGAGAATGTTTCAGTTTTACTTTAACTGGATCGGTTCTAAAACTTATTTGAATTGGGAGTGCGAAAAAATGAAATTAATTCAGAATCAGAATGGGGGTCGAATGAATAAATGGATAGAGTTTTCCGACTTCAATTAAGTTTTTATAAGGAAAAAAAAAGAGCAACGAGCTTTTGTTCTAAATTTGAATGATTACCCGATCTAATTAGACGTTAAAAATATATTAGTGCCCAGTACGGGGGAAGAATTATCCTTGAGTGCATGATTATAGTATCTTATCTACTTTCGTTTTTATTAATCAAATAAGTCCTAATTATTAGTTATGTCCTATTCTGGGTTCTCCATAAATGTGTAGAAGAAGCAGCATATTGATAAATATATTGATTTTCCAAAATCAAAAGAGCGATTGGTTTGAAAAATAAAGGATTTCTAACCCATCTTGTTTTGTTATCCTAGAAACAAATATAAACTATTTAGATTGAAAGAGAGGATAGAGAGTCTGTTGATGAGTCTACCTGTCTCCGAGATATCTAGTATTTTCTTACTATAATGCTTTGTTTTGACTGCATCGCACTATATATCGTTTCATAATCAATAAATGGACTACTTTCTGTTTCTTTTGATTCCAATCCAATTTCCAATGGATCAATTTCAAGGATATTTAGACCTAAATAGATCTTGGCAACACAACTTCCTATACCCATTCCTTTTTCAGGAGTATATTTATACGCTTGCTCATCATGTTTTAAAGAGATCAATTCGATCTATTTGGTTAGAAAATGTGGGTGGTTATGACAAAAGAATTAGTTCAATAATTGTTAAACGTTTAATTATTCGAATGTATCAACAGAATCCTTTGATTATTTTGGATACTGATTCTAGACAAAATAGGTTTTTTGCTTACAACAAGAATTTGTATTCGCAAATTCTATCCGAGGCATTTGCAGTCACTGTGGAAATTCCATTTTCTTTTCGATTACTATTTTCCTTAGAAAGGAAAGAGGTAGATCAATTTCGTAATTTACGATCAATTCATTCAATATTTTCTTTTTTAGAGGACAAATTGTCCCATTTAGATTCTGTGTCAAATGTACTAATACCCTATCACATCCATCTAGAGATCTTGGTGCAAACCCTACGTTACTGGTTGAAGGATGTCTCTTCTTTGCATTTCTTACGTTTCTTTCTCTATGAGTATTGTAATTGGAATAGGTTTATTCTTGCAAAGAATTGGTTTTTTTCAAAAACCAATCCGAGATTTTTCTTGTTCCTATATAATTTTCATATATGTGAATACGAATCCATCTTTTTTTTTCTTCGTAATCAATCTTTTCATTTACGCTCAACATTTTCTGGATTCTTTTTTCAACGAATTTATTTCTTTAGAAAAATAAAAAATCTTGTCAAAGTATTTATGCATAATGAATTTCAGGACATCTCGGAGTCATGCAAAAATCCTTTTATGCAGTATGTTAGATATCAAAGAAAATCAATTCTTTCTTCAAATAATACGCCTATTCTGATTAATAAATGGAAATATTATTTTCTTCATTTATG